ATCAACAATTTCCACAGAAGGTGGTAAGATGATGTCTTGAGCAGTTACAGATCCAGGACCCCGGACACAAATAGACGCGTTGCGAATTCCATATAGATTACTTCTCAATACAACTTCTTTCAAATTCATTAAAATTTCATGTACTGCTTCTTGAATCCCTATTAGGGTAGAGTATTCGTGTTGTATTTTCTCAGATTTTGCACGTGTGATACATGTTCCTTCTATTTCGCCAAGCAAAGCTCTTCGCATTGCAATACCTATTGTATCGGCTTGGCCCTTACTAAGCGGAGACAGAATAAAACGTCCATAATAAAGACGCTTACTATCTGCTCTTGATTCAACACACTTCCATTGTAGTGTCCGAGTAGATACTGTGACTTTCTCTCGAACCATAGTAATATTATTTGATCAGATCATTGAATCATTTATTTCTCTTGAAATATCTTCCGTGTTTAGTTCTACACACGCCTTTTTTTCGGAGGTCTACAGCCATTATGTGGCATCGGGGTTACATCTCGTACGAAACTTAATAGTATACCGCTTCTACGAATAGCTCGTAATGCTGCATCTCTTCCAAGACCGGGACCTTTTATCATAACTTCTGCTCGTTGCATACCTTGATCCACTGCTGTACGCATAGCATTTCCTGCTGCGGTTTGAGCAGCAAACGGTGTTCCTCTTCTTGTACCCCTGAATCCACAAGTACCGGCCGAGGACCAAGAAACTACCCGACCCCTTACATCTGTAACAGTCACAATGGTATTGTTGAAACTTGCTTGAACATGAATAACTCCTTTTGGAATTCTGCGTCCACTTTTACGTGAGCTAAGACGCCCGGTTTTGCGTGAACCAATTTTTGGTATAGGTTTTGCCATATTTTATCATCTCATAAATATGAGTCCGAGGTATATGGATATATCCATTTCATGTCAAAACGAATCCTTTATTTTTATTTGTCCTTAGGGTTCTTTAGAGAGTTCTTTTCCAAAGATTAGCCTTGTCTTTGCTTATGTCTCGGGTTGGAACAAATTACTATAATTCGGCCGCGTCTGCGGATCAGTCGACAGTTTTCACAAATTTTACGAACAGAGGCTCTTATTTTCATATTTTTCATTCCTTACCTTAATTATGAATTGATTCTTGGAAGAAACTAAGTTTCCTGAAATGTGGAATCTGGAATTGTATCCTCCTGAAAATAACGTTGAAGGGTAAAATAAAAAACCATCTAATCGATCGAATCCTTCGAATCCTTATTGCGAATTCTATAAATTATGCGTCCTCTAGTTGAATCATAACGACTTACTTCAATTTTGACTCTATCTCCTGGTAGGATCCGTATAAAACTACGCCGGATTCTTCCTGAAACATAACCTAGAATTAGGTCGTCATTATCTAAACGGACCCGGAACATACCATTGGGAAGTGATTCAGTAATTAAACCTTCATGAACCCACTTTTGTTCTTTCATTTGAGGTAAAACCTCCTTGGTGTATCAACTAATGGAGGAAGAGTGATATTAGACAACCCGTCCTTTCGCTTTTTTTTTTCCAAAATAAGAAGTTTCGAATCTAATTCGGATATTAGAAGGATTACCATATATAACACAAAATTTCTCCGCCGATTCTTTCTAATCGAGCCTCTCGGTCTGTCATTATACCTTGAGAAGTAGAAAGGATTACAATTCCCATCCCACCTAAAATTTTAGGAATGCGTTGGTAGTTAGAATATATTCGTAGACCGGGTCGACTTATCCTTTTTAAATTTAAAACAGTTCCATATCGTCCTTTACTATTTCTTCTATGTTGCAGGGTTAAAACCAAAAAGTATTGTTGGTTTTCCCGATGTTTTCTCACATTTTGGATAAAACCTTCTCGTAAAAGTATTTTAACAATGTTTTCCGTGATGTTAGTCGATGCTATTCGAACTGTTCCTTTTCTATTCATGTCAGCATTTCGTATAGAAGTTATTATCTCAGCAATAGTGTCTCTACCCATGATGAACTAAAATTGGTGGTTTCTCAAAATTTGGATATAATAAACATGCTTTTTTAAAATTATTAAAGGTATATACGTGAGACATAATCTACTAATAATTAATCGATTTCATTCAAGTAAATTTGACTCTAACTAGAATCGCAATTTCGTTTTATAATACCTCGGGGGCTAATGAAACTATTTTAGTAAAATTTAACTGTCTCAATTCTCGTGCAATCGCACCAAAAATTCTCGTTCCTTTAGGATTTCCTTCTTGATCAATGACAACTGCAGCATTGTCATCATATCGTATTATCATACCGTTATCGCGTTTCAGTTCTTTACAAGTACGTACAATTACAGCTCTGATCACTTCGGATCTTTCTAAAGGCATATTTGGTACTGCTTCTTTGATCACAGCAACAATAATGTCACCAATATGAGCATATCGGCGATTACTAGCTCCTATGATTCGAATACACATCAATTTTCGCGCCCCGCTGTTGTCCGCTACATTCAAAAGGGTCTGGGGTTGGATCATATCATTTTTTAATCTATTTTTAAAATGCAAAAGGGGCGCAGAAAAAAAAAAAAGAAATATTCTTTGTCCAAAAAAGAAACCTGCAATTGTTTTTTGTTAGTCCAAAGGAAAGACTTCTTGCCTTTCATTTTACATTTCTATTCCGAAAGAATAAATTGAGTTTGTATAGGCATTTTGGATGCTGCTATTTGAATAGCTTTTCTGGCTACATTTTCTGCTACTCCCCCTATTTCATAAAGTATCCTACCCGGTTTAACGACAGCTACCCAATATTCGGGGGATCCTTTACCTGACCCCATACGTGTTTCTGCGGGTCTTACTGTAACTGGTTTATCTGGAAATATACGGACCCATATTTTTCCACCACGACGTACATTTCGGGTCATTGCTCGTCTCCCCGCTTCTATTTGTCTAGATGTGATCCAAGTAGGTTCAAGTGCCTGAAGAGCGTATCTACCGAAACAAACACTATTACCTCTATAAGATATTCCCTTCAGTCTTCCTCGATGTTGTTTACGAAATCTGGTTCTTTTGGGGTTATAGTTGATGGTTGTTTCGCAATTCCATCTCTACTCCAGAACTGGACATGAGAGTTTCATCTCATCCAGCTCCTCGCGAATCAAAAGAAAAGAGTGATAAATCGTTAATTAATATATCCATATATGTAAGTAATGAATAATACATTGAATCCCTGGATTCTTTCAAATTTTATCTAGTTTATTTCAAATTCTTCTAGACTTTTTTTGATATATAACTAAATAAACTAAATATATATATTTATATTTCTAGTTATAGATACTTCGTATTTTTATGGATCAGCTTTTTTTTAACGAATTTTGACTTTCCGTTTTTTTTTAATCATATCGGATCGCGTAAAATTGAACAATCCAATAAAATCAAATTTTCGCGGGCGAATATTTACTCTTTCAATATCTAGTTCAGTTGTTGGGTTAGCCTATGACTTTTTAGAATCAATGAAAAGGTTCCTGGTTCGTTCCGCCATCCCACCCAATGAATCATTAGGATTCATGTTTAAGAGAATCTTCTGCATTCATGGGTTCCATCGTTCCCATCGCTTCTCTATTAATGGTTAGGTCTGAATTTGACAATGGAGCTTTTCGTGGATTTTGTTCTTGAGTCAATCCTCTTAATCTTTCTTGGCTCGAAGCTCTTTTTGTTGTTCTATCAACAAATTAGGGATGAATCTCAATATTGATGCTTTATTAGATACATTGTTTTTTCTGCGATTATTTAGAGACCTTACATATTAGATTGGAATCATATATCATTGCTATTTTCTCTCTCTTTCTCTCACCATTCCACTTATCCATATCCTTAGTAAATTGCGCTTTACAATTCAAACTCATAATCCAATTTGGTTTTCTGTATTATGCAAAAAAGAGTTCAGTTGCTACAATGATATGACCAATAGATCCTATCGTAATTGTTTCTTTTGATCCAGATAATGCGAAGCGATGGGTTGGTTATTAGTTCGATAGTTCTTAGTTGATACTATGAATCAGTCTTTTTTTTTATAACCTTCAAAAAATTAACGAGTCACACACTAAGCATAGCAATTATATCAAATTATTAATCTACTTTTTATTCAACCCTATAGAATTGTCGAAGTTTTATTTTTTGTTTGACTTGATTAGATAAAGAATGAAATAGTTTTTTCTTCAATCATTAGATAGAACAGAAACGAAAATGAAGGTTTATTGTGCTTTGTCTACAAATATCCAAATTTTGATCCCTAATACCCCATAGATAGTTCGAACTGGATAGGAACAATAATCAATTTTTGCTCGAATTGTTTGTAGGGGAACCCTACCTTCTCGAATCCATTCAACACGTGCAATTTCTTTTCCGTCAATACGACCTGCAATTTGTATTTGAATTCCTTTTGTATCTGCCTGTTCAGTCAATTCAATAGCTTTTTTCATCGCCTTACGAAATGAAACTCTATTTTTTAATTGTCCAGCTATAAATTCTGCAAGAATGGTAGGGTTTCCATAAGGTTTTGCAATTCTTGTAATAGAAATGTTAAGTTTACGGTTTACACAATTTAATTCTTTTTGTACATTCATCTGTAATTCTTCGAGTCTGCGTGATTTACCTTCTATTAATAACTTCGGGAATCCCATATAGATTATGATTTGAATCAGATCGATTCTTTTTTGAATCTCTATATGTGCAATTCCCTCGACACCAGAAGCTAGTCTCAGATTTTTTTGTACATAATTTTTGATAAAATCTCGTATTTTTTTATCTTCCTGTAAACCCTCAGAATAGTTTTTTGCTTGTGTAAACCAAACGGAATGATGACTTTGGGTTGTACCAAGTCTGAAACCAAGTGGATTTATTTTTTGTCCCATGCTCCCTCACTACTATACATATCTGGATACGACATATTCGTGTATTTATTTATATACATTCTTTATTTTTTTACCATTAAGATATATTTTTTATTAATTATATTTAATTTA